GATATGGATCAAATCCTCCCCCCCCAAAAAAAATGTACCAAACTCAACATAGATGGATCAGCTGCTATGGGAGAGAGTGCAGGTGGTGGTATCCTGAGAAAGAGTTAAGGTCAAATTTTTCTTTTCTTCTCTTCATTCTATCACAATGGTACTAACATGATGGCTGAGACTAGAGCTCTCAGAGATGGGTTCAAACTATGTTCTGATAAGGGCATCCAAGTGAATGACATCGAATCTTATTCCAAAGTTACGGTGGACTCCATCCTTGGTCTTTTATCCACCCCTTGACATGTGCTTTACTTGATCAGAGAATGCATCGGCTTATTGTCTTCTGGCATGATGGTTTCTCACATCTATAGACAAAGCAACTCAATTGCAGACAGACTGGCTTCTCATGCTTACTCTCACAGGTCTGATTGCATCGTTGAAGCTGCTTCTTCTCTCTTGCAAACAAGCCTACTACAATGACAAGGAAGGCCTTTACTCTTATTCCTGTTCCCGGAATGCTTTCTTTCATCAAAGTCACGTAAGAAATAGAAAATGTACAACTCGTACAACTAAAGGCTTGTCAATTCTTGGTGTAATACTCACTCGGAAATGATGGGTGTCAGAATTGATCACTTTTCAGGCAGTCTCATCTGTGTAAGAATTAGGAATTCCTCTTCCAACTCGTCCCAGAATGGGCGTTATGGCAAAGAACAAGAAGAAAACAAAAGGAGAAATTTGTCCAATAGTCACAAATGGTGCCTCCACAGGTTGACATCCGATCCAACCTAGTAGTAAACGATCCGCCAAAAGCAACCAAAATATTCCTTGGTGAATCGGGCGAAAACTTGAACTACGTACATACATACTTTTAAAAAAAGGTAAAGCCAACAGACATATAAAAACTGGTGCTATTGCGGCTACACCTCCCGCTTTGTCAGGTATACTACGAAGAATGGCATGGATCGGTAGGAAATACCATTCCGGTACAATATGAGGCGGGGTGGGCATCGGATTAGCAGGTATATAATTGTCGGGATGCCCCAAAACATTAGGAGCATAAAAAATAAAAATGGAAGAAAAGATAGCAAAAGCTACCCAACCTACTAGATCCTTTACATAAAAATAAGGGTAAGAAGCAATTTTATCCATCTCTGAATGTACACCCAATGGATTATTTGATCCATATTGATGCAATGCGGCCAGATGAAGAAGACTGACGCCTACTAAAAGAAAGGGGAGTAAATGATGAAGACTAAAAAAACGATTTAAGGTGGCATTGTCCACGGAGAAACCACCCCAAAGCCAAGTAACTATGGTATCTCCTACTACAGGTATAGCGCTAGCTAAGCTTGTAATTACTGTAGCCCCCCAAAAGCTCATCTGACCCCAAGGTGGTACGTATCCTATAAAAGCTGTCACAATCATTAATAGTAAGATTACAACTCCGAGACACCGAACAAATTCCCTAGGACTGCTATAACTCGCATGATATAGACCACGAAAAAGATGAAGGTAAACCACAATGAGAAACATACTTGCCCCATTAGCATGCATATAACGGAGCAACCAGCCCCCTTCAACATCTCTCATAATGTGTTCTACGCTGTTGAAAGCTAGATCCACATGAGGTGTGTAATGCATAGCTAAAAAAACGCCAGTCACTATCTGAATGACTAAACAAATACCAGCTAACGGACCGAACCCCCACCAATAACTAAGATTGCTCGGGGTTGGATAATCTATCAAATGCTGATTCAGTGTGGAGAAGATAGGTTGTTTAAGAATCGAGAATCGTTGGTTCCTTATAGTCACTTATTTTTCTTTTTCTTTTTTAGAAAGAGAACTCGGGTTCCCTCACCTTTTAGCGTTCTGGGGCCTTTAGAATAAAAAATTTTAAATAATAAAAAAGAAAAAAACAAAAGATCTCAAAATCTTTAAAGTACCCTTAGCGTAGGCCGAAAGAAAGTCAATATGAGATTTGCGTTTTTCCAACGAAACAGTGAAAGATGCTGTTTTATCCTTATCCTTGGATGGAGGGAGTGGATGGGGTCGCATCCGCGTATACGCCGAATTGCCTACATATCTTCTTCAAAAGAATCAGACCATTGTAGTTCAGTTAAAAAGACGTTTTAAAAAGCAATCAAAGATAAGATCGAAGAGAATGAAACGCACGTAGTGGTCATTATAGCGGTTCCTTAACCAAATGATTGTTTAGCCAATGATGGATTCCGAGCTACAAAATGAATCCATGTATTAACAGTATAGAGCGGAAGGCTTCCTCCCAGTACCAACTGATAATTGGACTGGGAAGTTGTAAATCCGTGAGAACTTCGGCTAGAAGAGAGGGGTCTAGCGCGCCCGCCTCTTCTTCGCCAAGCAAGTTCGCATGGACAAAATACGGCAAATCGAGACCGTCAGGAAGTTTCATTCCAATGTCACTCATCCGATGCTGTAGTTCACTAGCAATTTTTGCCAAAAGATCTTGCTGCTCAGTGAATGATGCATCGGACTCAGAAGCGGAACTACTAGTGTCTTCCTGCGGGCCCCCTATAGAACTGAGTTCTGACGCCGAGGAATCAGATAAGCTAATTTCCAGCCAGTCGCTGGCTGAATAAAGAGTCGGCGCGGTTCCATCTAATTCGGAACCATATTGGTAGATGGAAAGCTTGCGCTTCATTTTTTTTTTCTTTTTTATTCCTCTAGCACACCGCTTGCCTATTCCGACTAAGCAGCCCGGTGTGCATAAGCAAAAACAGAACGCCTAAAAACATTCTGGTTGGAAGAGAGAAGTGAGGGCTTTCCTCACAAAGGAAAGGGAAAAGGAAAAGGGAATGGGATTTGTTCATTCAGCACGGTGCAGCCAACACTTCTTTGATGAGCACAGCGCAGTTCACGTCACAGCTACTTTCTTGTCTGCAACTATAATACGAAATTTTCTTTATCCGAAAATCCGCCGTAAGTCCTGTCGGGTACTTCTCCTCGCTCTGTGTAGAGCGATTTTGTCTTTCGGGTAGCCGCGCCGCCGCTGTAAACCTGGTGAGTAAGCAGAGTCCTTCTCGCTTTCAAGGAAAGGCCTTCTACCCTGATAAATCTTACTTGTTCCAAACGACACGGTCCGGGGCATTTTCGGAGACTAGCCTGCTTTCTATCTTACTGTAAGAAATTCCTCGTTTACTTGCCGAACCTTGTTATTTAAAATCTAATAACACACTTATCCTATTATGGAAGTTACCTCAAAACCAACTCTTCTTTCTAGCTTGGTAATCCCTCGCTTTATTTACTTTTTTGAATGCAGTTCGGGATCGAACGAGGTTCTTAAAAAGAAAGGCTATTCATCTTCCCTTACGGGCTTATGGATCTAGTGGATCGTCCCAGTCAACTACTACTTATACTAATTCTACTAACTACTTAGTTATCGTCACTGGCTGCAGATCTGGCTTGGCTCGATAGGCTATTGAATAGGATGGAGGAAGGCTTGTCCCTAGCTTCTGAAACAAGAGAACGGACCGACTCTAACTAATCCACTCCTACTAACAGGAAGTGTAAGGGCAGACCTCGTCCTACTTTCACTCTACTCTTTCCATTTCAATGCTAGCTCGATTGCAGCTAGATTGCTCAGTAGGGACTACTAATGGACTATCAGAAACGAAGTGAGGGATTGGACGACGGACGGGACAACTAGCTAATTGGGGGACGGAGGGACAGAGAGAACTCTTCAACGAAAATAAATCTTGAAATTAAATAATAATAATCTCGTTCAGTAGGAAATTTTTCTTTTTCATTTCATTAAATAAAAGATAGAATCGTTCAGTAGGCTAATCTTCAAAGTTTATCGATTGAGACAGCGGCAGGCCCAAAGAGCTCTACAGTAGTGCCTTGCGAGATCGTAGCTCGTTCACCTAAGATGGAAAAGCACTTGGTTGAAAGCCTAGCAACGAGAAAAAAGAGTCCCATGCATCCTTTAGTCAACAACCATTAGTAAAGAATAGGATCAGACCAAGTGCGAGATTGGATCAAAAATAACGTATAGAAAGGATTTGCAACAGAGAGCCTCAACAGCAGCTCTTAACCCACACTTTTTGCTAGTCAATTGCATTTCAAGTTCCCGCACAGTTGATCCAGCAAAAAATAGAATCTAGTCTCCGTGAGTCTATACCAATATTACACTTTCTTTAAATACTTTTTATAGGTTATAAGGAAGCCTAATTTCCTAGGAAGAGAAGCGTGAGGAAAAAGAACAGGGAATAAAGGAGAAAAGGAGGATGGAAGGGGACGTGTAAGCATGAAGGCGGATACTCAGGTCAATCTTGGTAGTGAATAGGTCATTGGAGAGGAGAATCTTTCTATAGATAGAAGCAAGCGGGTACAAGATCGAAAAGAATGCATTAGCAATAGTATCGTAGAAAAGAGAAAAGTGGTTTCTTTATTCGTAGAGGTTTCATGGAAAAAGGGTGCTTCGGATCGGGAGTAACCACTAGTGATAGGGCAAAAATCGGGGGGAAGGGCAGGGCATAAGTATTCATGAGAAGTCTCAAGCACAATAGACAGGCGCTCATTCGATTTCTCTTACTCATCACTCTGATGATGTTCCTATATGTTATTTCTCTTGAAATAGGAGGAATCTCATTTTTTCTTGATGTTATAACAAAAGTGGCAGGCTTCATAGGGGTGAAGGCCCTCTCTTTGCTTTTTAGCAAGATGGGCTGCTCCTCGGCTCTGGCCTTCGTGATAGGCTGTGCTTTTCGAGCGCTCGTCACTGCGGGGATCGGAGCCAATATGATGAATCCGTCGGGTGGGGAAATAATCCCTTCCAATTCAGGTTCCGGGGGACCATCACACTCGAACTCCTGGACGGAAGATTCGTTCTCGATAGGAGTGTTGATGGAGCCATTTCCCGAAACGGAAATGGAGGGCACCTCAGTTCGTTCTTCGGCGGCACGCGATGAAGCGGGCCCGTCCCACGAAGGAACTGTTGTACGGAATGCGAGCTTGGAGTCGTCAATGCGAAATCGCATTGTACGACTCGAGCAGGACAATAGCCCTTATCTGCTAGATAAAGCAAAGGGGGCCTACTGGTCGGGCATAAAAAAGGAGCTGGATCATGCCCCCTCTCAGGGGGAGTATAACCGATTAGTCGGTTTTGAAAACAGGGACCTCCTGCTCCGAGAACTCAAGCATGAAGATTTACGCCTTTTTCAAAGAGTCTTGGAGCAGAATCCTCCCTTGGCCGACCAGGCCCCATACAACCCGCAGGAAGTTTTCCAAGACTTCTTGGACGAGCATGGCGACCAACTGGACCGGCTCCAGTTGGACGTATACCAACGAGACCAGTTGGAACTAGAGTTTTTAGCTCTGGTGAGGCAAGGGCTCAAAAGGGATGGCCCCGCCTATATCAGAGAACGCATTTTCTAAATGGAAAGCGTACTGACTCTGACTGCTATCTACGATGCGATCAGGGGGGAATAGCGCAAGGGCTTAAGTCATCGATTCAAATCCTATCTTTTTTTCGGTATGCCGCTCCGCGAGCAAGGAGCGAGAAAACAAAGTGGGCTGTGGTAATGTCAGAATTTGCACCTATTTGTATCTATTTAGTGATCAGTCCGCTAGTTTCTTTGATCCTACTCGGTGTTCCTTTTCCATTTGCTTCCAATAGTTCGACCTATCCAGAAAAATTGTCGGCCTACGAATGTGGTTTCGATCCTTTCGGTGATGCCAGAAGTCGTTTTGATATACGATTTTATCTTGTTTCTATTTTATTTATTATCCCTGATCCGGAAGTCACCTTTTCCTTTCCTTGGGCAGTACCTCCCAACAAGATTGATCCCTTTGGATCTTGGTCCATGATGGCCTTTTTATTGATTTTGACGATTGGATCTCTCTATGAATGGAAAAGGGGTGCTTCGGATCGGGAGTAACCACTAGCGATAGGGCAAAAATCGGGGGGAAGGACAAAAGTCAAGAGTGCGATGCCTACATTAAATCAATTGATTCGTCATGGTAGAGAAGAAAAACGGCGCACGGACCGTACTCGAGCTTCGGATCAATGTCCCCAGAAGCAAGGAGTATGCCCGCGTGTACCAACGAGAACACCGAAAAAACCTAATTCAGCTCCACGTAAGATAGCCAAAGTACGGTTGAGCAATCGACATGATATATTTGCTCACATTCCGGGCGAAGGTCATAATTCGCAGGAACATTCTATAGTCTTAATAAGAGGAGGTAGAGTGAAAGATTCGCCAGGTGTGAAATCCCATTGTATTCGAGGAGTCAAGGATTTGTTGGGAATTCCGGATCGAAGAAAAGGGAGATCAAAATATGGTGCAGAAAAACCAAAATCGAGATGAATGGAAGATGCCTCTGTCACTCTTTTTTCTCCAATTTTCAGTACGAAGTTACTGGCTCTAAGAAGGCAATTGCGCCTTAGCCCATGGACTGATACGGAGACTACTCTACAGGGGGAATCTCTTACTCGACTAGAGCGGATCCCGAGACTTCACCCGTTCCTTTAAACTGTTGGGCACTACATTCTATAACGAGAATCACAAGGCCGGTCAACAAGGAACAACCTGGCAGAGTGTCCTGAGATAACAAGGCAAAAGTGAGAACGCCCAGTGACGAGAGTGGCGACATACGAGGATCTAACCTCGACCAACGAGAGCGTAGCTGCTCGACCTCAGACATAGGGATTCCCGGTTCGGCAGCAGAAGCATTCTCAGCTCCCGAAGAAGATGAAGCTACCGAGATAGGAGGCCGAGAAAGCTATTGAGAAAGCCAACAAAATCTATCCGGATCTTGATTCCGAATATCTTAGATCGAACATCACAAGCCTTATCACCAGAATTCACAACTCACTCCCGACCGAGAAGAGGCGCCTCCGTCCAACCTCGAGAGTCTTGAATGCTCCTTCCATCCAAGCATGATAGTAGATTTTATGGTCAGAACTCAATCCCGGGATGGTGAATTAGACTCAGCCTATGCTGGCCTTATACATCCGTAAATATTCTTAAATAATAGGGCCACGGCCGTGGCGTTGGGCAGAAAGCCGATGATTTCGACGAGGCCCTTCCCTTTAACCCGAACAGCCAGATTCATTACAGGTCATCCCCTACCTCCGAATCCTTTGACGGACACCAGAGAAGTTAGTTCTTCGCCTATCACATTGGTCGACTTGAACTTCCCTCTAGTCCTAGAATCACTACCTCTTTCTCTGATGAGAAAGTCGTAGGTGAAAGCGGGCCTTTCACCCATACTCATTCAAAAATGGGGGAGCTTACTTATCCATTTCGAGATAGTTGCTACCTATATGTTCTGATTCATTTACTACAAGAAAGCCACTATTCCCTCCAAGCGTAGGTCGAGATTGAAAGGCAAGAAGGAGTGTTCAAGCCGTAGATGGTTCCCGGTTATGCCTGTTTCCTCTCTTCCATTGCTTTACTTCATAATCATAAGGAGACTAGGTTATTCTCATTCCTGCTTCAGTCCATCAATGCAGGCGGTTAGACTCTTGCTATA